TTTGCTCAATTTATTTGTTCCGAGAAAATTGGATTTGGATCATGATCATGATTTAAATTCATATCACGATTTTTAAGTATAAATAAAAAAAGTATAAGGAAAAAAAGAAGAATCTCAATCTTTATTGAAAGATTGATTCTCAATCCATTTTGAAATAAGGAAAAATTACTAGTAATTTGTGTCGTTCTCACTAAAGTGCATATTCATGCCGATATCAATATATGACTCGCATCCCTGTTACAATAGGAAAATTCGAACTAGAAATGTTTTGAATCAAATCATAAAAAAAAAAAAAAAATGGATACTGTATACCTTAGTCCCCAGGGATTGTAGTTCAATTGGTCAGAGCACCGCCCTGTCAAGGCGGAAGCTGCGGGTTCGAGCCCCGTCAGTCCCGACGGATCCAACAACCAATAAATAAAATATATCAATTACTTTCTGGTAAAAAGAAGACAATAGAATTTCACTCTCAATAGGCATTCTTCTTATATTCTTATGATTCTTAGTTCTTTTTTTTTTCATTTATTTCTCATCAAACGAATCTGAAAATTTTCATTACTTCAACTAGGACTCATTGCTGGGGTAGATATGTGGATTAGTACTAGTACAATTTTGCATTGGTAAGATCATATTTAGGATTCCAAGAGATACCGTATTGGGTCTGGTTTTTCAATTTCTGATGTATATCTAATGGAATAGAGTCCCATATCCTTGTCGGGAGTACATACGTAAATCGAATTCGTTTGTTGTACAATACCCAACACAATTTTTTTATTATGGTTACCCTGAAAAAATACTTTTTAGATTAATCTTATCTCTCTTTCTGTTTCCGATTTTGTGCCATCTCAATCACTCAGACTAACTAATTTAAATTTGAAACATTCTATCTCATTCAAATTGCACGCTGAACTTTTTATATATGCGCTCTAGTACTAACCCAAGAAAAGAGGGGAGTATGTTAATAGAAGAATCTTTTTTTACTGCTTAATTTTATCTTTTAATTATTTAATTAAAAAATAAACTTAGTTAAAAAATTTGTAATTTAATTAAAGTTCTATCAAAAACAAAAAAAGAACCAACACCCTAAAAAAAAAAAAAAATTTGATAGAATATTCCATTTTTTGTACCAGGACTCGTCTTTTTCACACGTTTCTTATTCTTCCAAGAAAAGTAAATCATTAAAAAAAAAAAAGGAGTTTAGAACTTAACTCCTTCCCCCTTTTTATCCAGTTTACTTCGATTTTTTATTCTTTGTTTATTTATATTTATTGTTTTGGGGGTTTTGTAACCAATGGAAGTGGAAAAGGAAAAGTGGTCAGATGAGACTTCATCAGAAGATTGGTTGTACAAAGAAGACGGTAGGTTATGTAAAAAAGAATAAAAATGATAAATAAAGGAATTCTTTATTAGATCAGGAATTCGATTTATTTTATATTTTTTTTTGATTCAGTATGGATAAAAGATCTTTCTATGTTATACTATTTAATTCGCGACGGCGAATTTATATGATAGCTCAGATATTGTTATTCATAATATTAATCCGATTCAATATCATCAAGATGTAATTAATCCCATTGAAATTACAGACGAAAAATTGATCATCTCTATGGGATTAAATCCCGAGTTATTGCGAAGTAAAAAAACGATGAGATTATGGAAGTAAATATTCTCGCATTTATTGCTACTGCACTCTTCATTTTAGTTCCTACTGCCTTTTTACTTGTTATCTATGTAAAAACGGTCAGCCAAAATGATTAATTTGACTGAAACTTTACTTCTTAGTTTTTTGACTGAAAAAATGGAAAGAAAAAAGGATTCCAATTTCGTTTTTTAAATGAAATGAGCAGGCTAGAATCAGCAGTATTCAATGAGATTTGATAGTTTTGATAATATGGTAGAAAGAAATATATGAATCTTTCTACCATATTATCTATTAGATTAGTGTTTTATTTGTAGTGTAGAAAGTTGTACTATATAAAGATACAGACGCAATTTTAAATTTAATATAGATCAATCTACAAAATGTATCTTCATATATGTTATGTACATAGCAACCCCAATTCTATTTTTTTGCTACATCTATTTAATCGATTTGTATTGATTCTGATTAATTCGAAAATAATCGAAAGGCAACTCTTCCTTTTATTTTACAGTTCTAATTCGTGGATTTCGGATTATTTCAAATAGAAATTTCAGTCGAAAGAATCAAAGAAAGAAAAAAGGTATGGTATATATTAATAATAAAAAAAAAAAAAAACAACTTAGTAATCTTTTTTATCATTCCCAAGAAGTAAAGTAATTGAATTGATTGACTGGTTGATAGATGATCCAAAGACTTCTATGTTATAGAAACTTTTTCGAATTTCAAAAAAAAAAAGTAAACCTCATAAATTTGTAACACTTAAACCATGATAAGAAATGAGTTGATAAAGCACAAATGCAGTTTCGAATTTCTAAAATAATAAAACAAGCGGTAAGTGCCCAATATTCGACTCGTCCC